AAAACTTTATCTCAAAAAAAAAAATTACAAACTTTCGAAAACAAAAAATAACTTGAGTTTTCTCAAAGGCCAAAAACCGGGGTTTTGGGGCATCGCGATTTGTCGTTTTTTTGGGGTATTTTTTCACACGTTTTTTGGGGGTCAAAAATGTAACATTGTTTAATTTTGGTCTTGACTAAAATTACAAAACCGGTTTTTGAACCCCCCCCTTTTGTACCCAATAAAAATTAACTATACATATGAAGAATAATTATTATGTATATAAATAATAAAAACTTAAAGATTATACATTAATATTCATATCACTAATAGAGAAAAAGAGGAAATCTAAATTTATATCTAAAATAACAGAATTATATCTTTACAAAGTGATTCTATGAATTCTAAGAGAGAGGGAGAGAGAACAATTATCGGTTTATGAACATTAGTAATTTTCATCGTTTTAAAGGTTTATTATATAATAAGAATTTACTATATAATATCAAGACAACTATATTAACATACTTATATCATTAAATAAGTATATATATATTAATAGGTATTTAATAATTATATAATATATATATATATATATGTAATACATATATTATATTAAAAATATAACATAGAATATATATACAAAATTAATATAAATTATTAATTTATTAAAATTTTAATAAAAGATTGAAAATTGACTAAAATATTTAAAATATAGTTAAAATAAATATTATTAGTGTAAAAAATACTTAAAATTTAAGCTTAAATTTAATACTAAATTTAATTAACTACAAATTAATTAGTTTTACAATTTAGATAGTATTAACACTAAAATTAATTTTTATAAAATTATTGATTTATTCCTTTAAATAATTTCACAAGAATCAATAAAAAAAAAAAAAAACTACCTTATTTACTAAATAATTAAATAATTCTTGATAATTACTTAAAAATTAAATCCAATAATAAATTAAATAGTTATTTACGTTCGACGGGGGGTAATTTTTCATATATTTGAAAAATGGTTTAGTAAAAAACTTAAATTTTAAGCTTGGAATTTCGGTTATGTAAAAAATCGTTATTGGAAAAAAGGTTCAGAGAAATTGAAAAAAAAAATAAATTATTGGGTTTACGTCTATGAATTATTTTTAGTGTCTCAATATTGGAATTACTAAGATAAATCCATCATTTTTTTTTTTCGTATTTGCCGATTTGGTCTTTAGTGAAATAGTTTGATGTTTCGTTAGGGATGTGCTGAAAAGATTTTGGATTGTTCATTAGTTAGGAAATTTAATTAAGGATTTTAGTTCAAAAAAAAAATTCCGGTTAAAAGTGAAAATTGGAAAGTTGGACCCCCAAAAAAACCTATATGTAAAAGTTATACTGATGTATAATATTATATACACGAGGTTATTCTTTTTTTATATATATATAGGGGTACGCGTGTAAGAATTAAAAGTTAAAATTAGTTATTGATTTTGGTTATGTATATCTATAAGGTTTAAACCTACAAAATTAGAGATAAAGTTTTAATTTTGCTTGGGGTGTAGTTTTGGTTAAAACGAGAAAAAGGGGTCGAAAATTTGTCGTTAGTTAGGGATTTTGGTTCAAAGGGGGTGTTGAATTAAAGTCCAATAATTATGAAAAATAGTTAGAGATTTACGTATAGGGGGTATTTTGCGAAAAAAATTCGCTTAAATTTCAGGTTTTTTTCAAAAAATAGTTTGACTTTATCATATGAAAAAAATTAGAACTAATTTTTCAAACAAACGATTTTAAAATTTTTGGTTAGTTAGGAAAAATGGTTGGGGGGCCATTTGAACTAAAAACCTAAGTTAGGGTCAAAAATGTTAGAGATTAGGCGAAACGGGCTTTTTTCAATTTTTTGCTCGTATCAGAAAATTAAGCGAGGAGAGGGTTTGTTTGACTTCCGGTCTTGAGAAGGGGGGTCGATCTCAAAAAATTTTTTGGGGGCTCTTGAACGAAAATTTTAAATTTTCAAAAAATTAACTTGAAAAAATGGTTCGAGCCAAAAATCGAAAAAAATGCCATTTTTGGGGAATCTCAAGCAATCCAAAATCGTTAGTTTGACTTTTCCATAGGGCCATTTTAATTGTTGCGTTTCTGAATTTTATTTTTTGGGGGCCAAAATTTTTTATAACGAAAGTCCAATGAAATTCACTTTATTTTTTTGAAAAAAAATAAATTTGCCATTTTTGAACCAAATCTCAATGATTTTGTGTTCAGGATTTTAAAAATTCGGACAAATCGATTCACGAAAATCGGGAATTTTTTGGCTAGACCAAAAATAAAGCATTGTGAAAAGATAATTTTTTTTAGTAGTGAAAAATCTCAAGTTGGGGCATTTTTTGATTTGAGATTTATGTATTTTGGTTTTAGGCTTAAATTTGTTAGAGGGAAATTTTTAAGCTATTGGAAATTCTTTAATGATATTTTAATTACTTAGGGAATTTCATATGGAATAAAATTGGGGGGCTTTTTTTTTCATGGGTTGGGGGACCTGAAAAAATTAATTATTCTATTTAGTTATTTTGAATTTTTAGTTGTGCGTTATTTTTAAAAATTTGAGGGAATTTTTAAAAAATATAGCTTATTATTTTGGTTTTAAAAATTATTTGTTTGGCATTTGTTGTGAATTATTTTTTAAAAGTGTTAGATTAAATTTTTAAATAATTTTAAAAATATTAGGAAAATGTACATTAATTTTATTGCTTGAAATCTAAATTAATTTTTGTTTGTAATTTTCAAGTTATCGAATTTATTTTTTGAAATTTTATTTTAGAGGGGGTAAAATTTTTTGAAAAAAAATAAATTTGTCATTTTTGAACTAAATCTCAATGTTTTTGATTTGTGAAATTTAAAAAATGGAACAAATCCATTCTCGATTTTTTTGTATTTTTAGGGTTGGGTTAAATTTTAAGCATTGTTGAAAAATAATTTTTTTTAGTAGTCAAAAATCCCAAATTTAGGGATTAAAAAATTTTATAGTTTTATTGGGTTTTTGGCGTATGGCTTAAATAATTTTAGAGGGAAATTTTTAAGCTAGCTTATTTTACTAAACAATAAAATGGTTAAAGCCAAATTTTAAAATAATTGGGATTTTGGTAAATTTGGTATTGTCTAGATTAAATTTAAACTATTTATTTAATTATTTGTGGATAGTGTGCTAATTATAATTAGAGGTTAAATTTTAAATTTTAATTTGAAATTTACGTTTTTGTTAATTATTTAATTTAAAAATTCTCTAAGTCTTGTTTTTAGAAAATTATAGGATTAAATTTTTAAATAATTTTTTAAAATGTTAGGGATTATGTGGGTTGTTATTGCTTGAAATCTAAAGTAATTTTTTGTTTGTAATTTTCAAGTTATTAAATTTATTTTTTGAAATTTTATTTAAGAGGGGGTAAAATTTTTTGAAAAAAAATAAATTTGTCATTTTTGAACTAAATCTCAATGTTTTTGATTTGCGAAATTTAAAAAATGGAACAAATCCATTCTCGATTTTTTTGTATTTGTAGGGTTGGGTTAAATTTTAAGCATTGTTGAAAAATAATTTTTTTTAGTAGTCAAAAATCCCAAATTTAGGGGTTAAAAAATTTTATAGTTTTATTGGGGTTTTAGTGTATGGCTTAAATAATTTTAGAGGGAAATTTTTAAGCTATTCTATTTTACTAAGTAATGAAATGGTTAAAGCTTAATTTTCAAGTAAGCATAATATTTTGGTAGATTTAATATTATTTGGGTTAAATTTAAACTATTTAATTAGTTACTTTGAATAATGTGCTAGTTATTATTTGAAAAATTAAATTTGATGGTTTGATTTGAGATTTATATTTGTAGAAATTATTTGTTTAAAATTTCTTAATTTAGTCTATTTTTTAAAAATATTGAATTAAATTTAAAAGTAATTTTTAAAATATTAGGGGAATACATTGGTTTTAGTTTTTTTTTTATTAAAATAGTTTATTACTGCGGTTTGTTAAGTTAAATATATTTAATTTTAGATTTTAGTGGTGATAGTAAATAAGGTAGTTATTTTTTTTCTTGTGGCTTTAAATTTTAACTAATAATTTTTTGATTTGAATTCTGAGCGTTTGTGATTATATTTTGAGAAAGAATCTGAGTTGTTATGAATTGTCAAACAACAATATGGTTAAAATTGAATTTTTAAACAAATTTAATTTTTAGTCATTTTTAATTTTTTAGGGCTGAAATTCAATCATTTGTTTAATTAGTTTGAGTAGTCGTTATTAATCTTAAAATTTGAGGGGATTTTAAAATAGTAAGTCGATTACCTTGAAAAAATTATTTGTTTGGAAATATCTGTTTAATTATTTTTTTTATAGTTGAACATTGAAAATTCAAGTAATTTTTTATTTTGGAGGGGGGAGTACGCGTTAAATCTGAGATTTTAGAAGGGAAATGTCAAGTTAAAATTTGTATCAGTAATTCAAGGTAGAAATTTTGATAATTTGGATGTTTGAAAATTAGTTTGAAAAAATGGTTTTATAAAATCTATTAAATTTGGGTTGATTCTTTAATTAAATTATAATTAGTTTGGGATTTTAGTTTATTAAAAAATAATTTTAATATTCTAAAATTTCATTATTATTATAATCCCTGGTATCAAAATGTTTAAACCTCTCAAATTATAGGTAAAGTTTTAATCTAGCTTGGGGGATTAATTTATGGGTTTATTTATATGTAAATTTTTGTGATGAGGGGTGTTGGTTTAAATAGTTAATATTAGGTGAATTTATTCACAGTAAGTAGTTTTATAAATTAAGGGGGGCTTAGATTTAGAAACTCATAATAATATTGACAAAATTTGTGCCAGCAGTTGCGGTTACACAGATAATATAATTAATTGTTTTTAGTCGGTAGTAATAATTTAATTTTTCAAATATACATTGGGGTTTGTTAAGTGAAATTTTAAATTTTAATTAATTTTGATTAAAAATTTAAATGCTATTAAATTTTGTTTTAAACTAGGATTAGATACCCTATTATTGAAAATGTAAATTTAAAATGCTAAACTAGTAGTAGTTACGTTCTTGAAAATTAAAGATTTTGGCGGTATTTTAGTCTTTTCAGAGGAACCTGTCCTATAATTGATATTCCACGATTTATTATACTTGTTTTATTAGTTTGTATATCGTCGTCAGTTGAATATTTTTCAAGAAGCTGAATATTCAAAATTTTTTATAATAAAGAAAATCAGATCAAGGTGTAGCTTATAGACAAGAAGAGATGGGTTACAATAATTATATTTAAACGAATTAAAATATGAAAAGTTTTATGAAGGTGGATTTGAAAGTAATAATATTTAAATTAATATTATGATTTTAGCTCTAAAATATGCACATATCGCCCGTCGCTCTCACTACAAAGTGAGATAAGTCGTAACATAGTAGGCGTACTGGAAAGTGTGCCTGGTAAGGCAAATTAGAGCTTTGGATAAAGTATTTTATTTACATTAAAAGGTTAATTGTGAAACTCAATTTAATTTGAGTCAAACAAATTATTTATGTTATTATAAAAAAAATATTTTTTAGTTTAATTATTTATTTAGAAAAAATTATTTTTATTATAATTAATTAGTATAGTGATAGAAATTTTAAAAATATTGAAATTTTATACTTTTCAAAGAAAAATTTGTTTTTTGTACCTTGTGTATCAGGGCTTATTAATTAATAATTAATAATTTAATTTTCTCGATTTTAAAAGAGCTAAAAAATTATAAATTTTATTGTAGAATAAATATTTAAAATAATTTTTTTGTAATGAAACGTTATTCGTTTTTAAATATATCTAGTTTTTAAAGAAAAGAATTCAATTCTATTTATTGGGTTATAAATTTTAATAATAAATTTTATTAAACCAATAAAAAATACTTTTGGGGATAAGCTTAAAAGTAGAATTTTATAAATTATTCATTTATATGAAAAAATGTAGGATTAGAAATTTCCATCAATAATAATTTGTTGTAATTAATTTTTATATGAATTTGATTTTTATTAATTTTAGATTTTTTATTTAAATAATTTATTTAATTTAAAAATAAATGAAATAATGATAAAATTAGTATAATTAGGTTTAAAAATATATTTTGATATTTAGGTTAATTTAAGGAACTCGGCAAATACTTTTTTCGCCTGTTTATTAAAAACATGTCTTTTTGATTTTAATTTAAAGTCTGACCTGCCCACTGATTTTTAAATGGCCGCGGTACTTTGACCGTGCGAAGGTAGCATAATAATTAGTTTTTTAATTGAAAGCTGGAATGAATGGTCGAACGAGAAAAATACTGTCTCAAGTTAATTTTAATTAGAATTTTATCTTTAAGTAAAAAAGCTTAAATAATTTTAAAAGACGAGAAGACCCTATAGAGTTTTATAAATTTTATTATTTGAGGTATTTAGAATTTTATAGCTTAAAATAGTAACATTTATTTTGTTGGGGTGACAGAGAAATTTATTAAACTTTTTTTACTATAAAAACATTGATTTATGAATTATTGATCCATTAGTTATGATTATAAGATTAAATTACCTTAGGGATAACAGCGTAATTTTTTTTGAGAGTTCTAATCGAAAAAGAAGTTTGCGACCTCGATGTTGGATTAAAATTAAGTTTTGGTGTAGCAGCTAAAATTTTAGGTCTGTTCGACCTTTAATATTTTACATGATCTGAGTTTAAACCGGCGTGAGCCAGGTTGGTTTCTATCTTTAAAAAATTAAAATATTTTAGTACGAAAGGACCAAATATTTATAAAATTTATTTAATAATGAATATTACTAATATTGCTTTGGCAGATTAGTGCATTAAATTTAGAATTTAATTATGTAGTTAAAATTACAAGTAATACTTGTTTTTTAAGGATTTAATTTTAATATTTGTTAGAGGGTTAATTTTAATTATTTGTGTGTTAGTAGGAGTAGCTTTTTTAACTTTACTGGAGCGAAAGGTTTTAGGGTATATTCAGATTCGTAAGGGTCCTAATAAGGTTGGGTTTGCGGGGGTACCCCAGCCTTTTAGTGATGCAATTAAGTTATTTACGAAGGAAAGAGTTTATCCAATTATATCTAATTTTAATTTATATTATATTTCTCCTGTATTTAATTTATTTTTGTCTTTATTATTGTGAATGTGTATACCTTTTTTCAGAGTTTTAATTAATTTTAATTTGGGGTTTTTATTTTTTTTATGCTGCTCTAGGTTAAGAGTATATACTATTATAATTGCAGGTTGATCATCTAATTCTAATTATTCTTTATTAGGGGGTTTACGGTCTGTAGCTCAGACTATTTCTTATGAGGTTAGTTTATCATTAATTTTATTATCTTTTTTATTTTTGACTTCTAGGTTAAATATATTAGATATAATGAAATATCAGACTTATTGTTGATTTTTATTTTTATGTTTGCCATTAAGAATAATTTGATTTGTTTCTAGATTAGCTGAAACAAATCGTACACCATTTGATTTTGCTGAAGGTGAATCTGAATTAGTTTCAGGGTTTAATGTAGAGTATAGAGGAGGGGGCTTTGCATTAATTTTTTTAGCTGAATATGCAAGAATTTTATTTATAAGAATATTATGTTGTATTTTATTTTTAGGTGGTGATATTTATTCTTGATTTTTTTTTTTAAAATTGAGTTTTATATCTTTTTTATGGATTTGAGTTCGTGGGACTCTTCCTCGGTTTCGTTATGATAAGTTAATATATTTAGCGTGAAAGAGGTTTCTTCCTGTTTCTTTAAATTATTTACTATTTTTTTCAGGGTTAAAAATGTTCATTTTCTCTTTGTTGCTTTAGTTAATTAAATTTAGTAGTAAGCTAATAGGGAATCTAACCCTTTTTTATATTTTCAAAATATACACTTATAACAAGTTCATTAGCTAATCAAATAGGATGGAATCTCAAAAATTTGCTATAATTGGTCTAATAATATAATATAAAAAGTATAAAACAGTGAGAATTTGGCCAATTGTAATATAAGGATCTTCAACTGGTCGAGCTCCAATTCAAGTTAAAAGAATTACAATAGAGAGTAAAGATCAAAATAATAATTTATTGATTGGATAGAATTGTGTTCTTTGAAAATTTTTTTTATTAATAAATGGTATAAAAATTAAGATAGCAATAGATATAACTAGGGCAATTACTCCTCCTAATTTGTTAGGAATTGAGCGTAAAATAGCATATGCAAATAAGAAATATCATTCTGGTTGGATGTGAACAGGAGTAACTAAGGGGTTTGCTGGGATAAAATTGTCTGGGTCTCCTAGTATATATGGATTAATTAGAGTTAAAAGAGTTAAAATTATAGTTATGATGATAAATCCAAATAAATCCTTAAAAGTGAAATAGGGGTGGAATGGAATTTTATCAATATTTCTATTTACACCAATTGGGTTATTAGATCCAGTTTGGTGGAGAAATAGAAGATGAATAATTGTAAATGCTGCTACAATGAAGGGTAGGAGAAAATGTAAGGTAAAAAATCGGGTTAAAGTAGCATTATCGACAGCAAATCCACCTCATAGTCATTGAACAATATCTATTCCTAAATAAGGAATTGCAGAAAGTAAGTTGGTAATTACTGTAGCCCCTCAAAAAGATATCTGTCCTCAAGGTAAGACATATCCTAAAAAAGCTGTTGCTATAACTATAAATAAAATAATTACACCCACTATTCAAGCAAATTCTAAATTATATGATCCATAGTAAATTCCTCGTCCTACATGTATATAAATGCAAATAAAAAAAAATCTTGCCCCATTAGCATGTAGGGTTCGAATTAATCAGCCGTAGTTTACATCTCGGCAAATATGAACAACTCTATTGAAAGCTAAATCAATATTGGCTGTATAATGTATTGCTAAAAATAAGCCTGTAATAATTTGAATTATTAAACATAATCCTAATAAGGAACCAAAATTTCATCATGATGAAATATTGGTTGGAGTAGGGTAATCAATTAAAGAATTATTAATAATTTTTAAAAGTGGAGATTTTAATCGTAAAGGTGTCTTCATTAAATTTTTTGTCGTAATGGTCCGTAAGAAATATTTGTAATTTTAACTACTGCAATTAGTGTAATAAAAAGATACATTATTATTATAATTAAAATAATTCTTGAGGGGAAATTAAAATATTTTCTTAATCTTAAAAAAAGTTCTTCATTATTAATATTTTCGTAGTTTAGGTTATTTATATAAATAATTATATTGTCTATAAATAATAAGGGTACTGAAAAAATTAGTAGAATTAAATTTATAATTATTAATGATAAGGAAAATTTAAATTTTTCATTTGATGCTACTCTTGTTATGTAAATAAATAAAACTAATATTCCGCCAATTATAATTAAGAATAAAATATATGAAAATCAAAAATTTAATCTAATGATACCTGATATTAGTGCAATTAAAATTGTTTGGGAAAGTAGAATTAATCCTATAGATAGGGGGTGGGATATAAAAATAAATGAGAATGATAATATTAGTGATATTGTTATTATAAAAATAATGCAGAGAATAGTTTATTTAAAATTTTAATTTTGGAGATTAAGGATAGGAAGAATTTCTTTTCTCTGAAGTTTTAAAAGGAATAACCTTATATTTGATTTACAAGACCAAAATTTTATATTAAATTATTAAAACTAATGTTAATTTTATTATTTTCGATTATTATATATTTTGCCGGTCTTTTGACATTTTGTATTAAACGAAAGCATTTTCTTTTAATATTATTAAGGCTTGAATTTATTGTTTTATCTTTATATTTTAATTTATTTATTTATTTAGGTGAATTTAATAATGAGTATTATTTCAGTATAATTTTTTTGACTATAAGAGTATGTGAAGGAGCATTAGGATTATCAATTTTAGTTTCTTTAATTCGAACTCATGGTAATGATTATTTTAATACTTTTAATTTATTATGATAAGATTCTTGTTTATAATAATTTTTATGATCCCTTTAAGATTTAAGAAATCTTTATATTGATTTAATCAGTTTTTATTTTTTTTAATGTCTTTTATATTTATCATATATTTTAGATTTAATTATTTAGTAGTAAATATTAGTTATTTTATGGGTAGAGATTTGTTAAGATATGTTATGATTTTATTAAGATTTTGGATTTGTTCTTTAATAATTCTAGCAAGATCTAAATTATATAATAAAAATTATTATTATGATTTATTTATATTTTTTATATTATTATTAATAATTTCGTTATATTGTGCTTTTGGTTCCACAAATTTATTTATTTTTTATTTATTCTTTGAAATAAGATTAATTCCAGTTTTAATTTTAATTATTGGGTGAGGGTATCAGCCTGAACGAATTCAAGCTGGAACATATTTATTGTTTTATACATTATTTGCTTCTTTACCTATATTAGTTTGTATTTTTTATTATTATTATATATTTAATACCTTAGAATTGTTTTTATTAAATAAGAGATTAAATTCTTTAATTTTATATTTATGTATAAATTTTGTGTTTTTAATTAAAATGCCTATATATTTAGTGCATTTGTGATTACCAAAGGCTCATGTAGAGGCCCCTGTTTCTGGCTCTATAATTTTAGCTGGAGTAATGTTAAAATTAGGTGGTTATGGGTTGATACGGCTATTAGTAATTTTTTTAGAAATTGGTTTAAAATTTAATTTTATTTTTATTATAATTAGAATAGTAGGGGGTTTATTTGTTTCTTTAATTTGTTTGCGTCAAAGAGATATAAAATCTTTAATTGCTTATTCTTCAGTAGCTCATATAGGATTAGTTTTAGGGGGTATTATAACACTAAATTATTGAGGTTTATGTGGGGCATTAGTTATAATATTAGCCCATGGTTTATGTTCTTCGGGATTGTTTTGTTTAGCTAATATTTCTTACGAACGAATTTTAAGTCGTAGAATTTATTTGAATAAGGGCTTAATTAATTTAATACCTAGAATAACACTGTGATGATTTTTATTAAGATCTTCTAATATAGCGGCCCCTCCTTCATTAAATTTATTAGGAGAAATTATATTAATTAATAGTTTAGTAAGATGAAGATGAATTTGTATAATTACATTATCTTTTATATCTTTTTTTAGAGCTGCTTATTCATTATATTTATATTCTTATACTCAGCACGGTAAAATTTATTCGGGGGTTTATATATTTTCTATGGGGTCAGTGCGTGAATTTTTACTTTTATTACTTCATTGATTTCCATTAAATTTATTAATTTTAAAGGGGGAATATTTTACTTTATGAATTTATTTAAATAGTTTATTAAAAATATTGGTTTGTGGAACCAAAGATATGATTATTCATTTTAGATAATTTTATCGATTTGCTTAATTTATTCCTCTTTATTTATATTTTTTAGAATTTTAACCTTTTTAATAAGATTAAATTTTATGGTTTTAAATTATAGAATAATTTTAGAATTTGAGTTATTAACAATTAATTCAAGTTCAATTGTTATAACTATTTTGTTAGACTGAATATCTTTATTATTTATAGGTTTTGTATTATTTATTTCTTCAATAGTAGTATTTTATAGAAAAGAATATATAGAAGGAGATTTAAATATTGATCGATTTATTATATTAGTTTCAATATTTGTTTTATCTATAATATTATTAATTATTTCGCCTAATTTGATTAGAATTTTATTAGGTTGAGATGGATTGGGGTTAGTATCATATTGTTTAGTAATTTATTATCAAAATTCTAAATCTAGAAATGCAGGTATATTAACTGCCCTAACTAATCGTATTGGGGATGTAGCTTTATTAATATCAATTGCTTGAATATTAAATTATGGGAGATGAAATTATGTTTTTTATATTGAATGTATAAAGAGTGATTTTTGTATAGAATTTATTTCTTATTTAGTTGTTTTAGCTGCAATAACTAAAAGAGCTCAAATTCCATTTTCTTCTTGATTACCTGCTGCTATAGCAGCTCCTACTCCTGTTTCTTCTTTAGTTCATTCTTCAACCTTAGTTACTGCGGGGGTTTATTTGTTGATTCGTTTTAGAAGAGCTTTAAATTTTAATTTAATAATAATTTTATTATTTTTAGGTAGAATAACTATATTTATAGCTGGATTAGGGGCAAATTTTGAATTTGATTTAAAAAAAATTATTGCGCTTTCTACTCTAAGACAACTAGGTTTAATAATAAGAATTTTAGCCTTAGGAGAGTATAATTTAGCTTTTTTTCATCTTTTAACTCATGCTTTATTTAAGGCTACCTTATTTATATGTGCGGGCTGTATTATTCATAATTTGAATAATTGTCAAGATATTCGATATATGGGTTCATTAGTTAAACAAATGCCTTTAACTTGTTGTTTCTTTAATATTTCAAATTTATCTTTATGTGGGCTTCCTTTTATATCTGGGTTTTATTCTAAGGATTTAATTTTAGAGGTTTTATCAATAAATTATTTAAATATTTATATTTATTTAATTTTTTTTATTTCTACAGGTCTCACTGCTTGTTACACTTTTCGGTTGTTATATTACTCATTAATAGGGGATTTTAATTATCTGAGATTAAATAGAATTAGAGAAACTGGATTTATTATATTAAAGGGTATAGGTGGTTTAATTTTTTTAGTAATTACAGGGGGTAGAATACTAATATGATTAATTTTTCCTATTCCATATTTTATTTGCCTTCCTTTTTATATAAAAACAATAGCTTTAATTGTATCATTAATCGGGGCTTGATTGGGGTATGAATTATCTAAATTTTCTTTGAATTATTCACTTAAATCTTTAGATAGTTTAAAATATTCATTATTTTTTTCTTCAATATGAAATATGCCTATTTTATCTACTTTTGGGGTTAATTTTTTTATTTTAAAATTAGGGAAGAAAATTTATATAAATATTGATCAAGGGTGATCGGAATATTTGGGAGGCCAAAATATTTTTTATAATATAAAAAATTCTTCTAAATTCTCTCAGTTCTTATTTAATAATAATATTAAAATTTACTTAATTATATTAGTTATTTGGGTTGTATTCTTATTTATTTTTATATTCTATTTAAATAGCTTATATTTAGAGCATAGTACTGAAGATACTAAGGAAATAATTTTATTTTTAGATATTTATAAGAAAAATTTTTCTAATTTTATAGTGAAAATATAACGTTTTATTTAAACTATATAAATAGAGATATTAACGAAGTTTCATCGTTAAAAAATTAAGTTAGAAGCTTATTTTTGAATCACATATCCCCTTAATTGGAGAAGATTCTCAATTTAATCATTAACAGTGATTTACCTCTATTTTGGTTTCAATTAATTGTTTTTATATTAAACTTTAATTAATTTTTTGAATTTAAATTCAAGATACTTTAATTAAGAAGATTTTAATTCACTATTAAATAAGGGTCCCCTTCAGACCAGAATTTTAGGTCGAAACTAAATACAATAATTTGTTTCTTATTTTAAGATAAATTGATGTAATCAATACTTTTTAAATGCAAATTAAATGTTATAGTTAACTATTATCCTAGATAACTCAGTTCAAGGCTCCTTGATTTCATTCGTGGTATAATCCAATTAATAAAATTATAATAAATAGTGATGTAATTAAGAATACTCTTCTAATTCTTGAGATTTTGGTCAGTATGATTAAAGGAATTAATAATGTGATTTCTACATCAAAAATTAAAAAAATTACTGCAATAAGGAAAAATTGTAGTGAGAATGGAAGGCGTGCTGAATTTTTAGGATCAAACCCACATTCAAATGGACTTCTTTTTTCTCGGTCTATAAAGGTTTTTTTAGATAAGATTCTAGCTGCTAATATTATAATTAGTGAAATTGTGAATAGGGTTAGAGATATAACTAGGATAAATAATATTATTTATACTAAATTTAATTAGTTCTTTTGATTGGAAGTCAAATATAATTCTTATACTATATAAATATCTACCTCATCAGTATATAGAAATATAAAGGAATAGTCACACTACGTCTACAAAATGTCAATATCAAGCTGCTGCTTCAAAACCAAAGTGGTGGATACATGAAAAATGATTATTAATATGACGGATTAAGCAAACTAATAAGAAAGAAGTTCCAATAATTACATGAATTCCATGGAATCCTGTAGCTATAAAAAATGATGATCCATAAACGGCATCTGCGATTGTAAAAGGTGCTTCTATGTATTCATATCCTTGAAGAATTGAAAAATAAATTCCTAGTAAAACTGTTAGAAAAAGTCTTTGTGTTGTTTGTTTGAAATTATTTTCTATTAATCTGTGGTGAGCTCAAGTAACAGTAAGACCAGATGTAATTAGAATTAATGTATTGAGAAGAGGAATTTGAATTGGGTTAAATGTTTCAATTCCCTTGGGAGGTCATATTAATCCTAGTTCAATGGAAGGGGATAATCTTCTGTGGAAAAATCCTCAGAAAAATGAAATGAAGAAAAATACTTCTGAAGTAATAAATAAGATTATTCCTCATCGTAATCCTATAGTGACTGTGAATGTATGTATACCTTGAAAAGTACCTTCTCGAGATACGTCACGTCATCATTGGTATATAATTAATAATGTAGTTAGTGATCCTAGTATAAATAAGTCTGTTGTGTAAAAATGGAATCATTTGATTAAACCAATTATAGAAGTTATTGCTCTAAATGCTCCAAGTAAAGGTCAAGGTCTTACATCTACTAAATGAAATGGATGATTTTTATGTCTATGCATTAGATTACTTCACTAGAGTAAAGAGTTCTTAATACTGCAAATACATAAGATTGAATAATAGCTACGGCTGATTCTAAAATTAATAATAATAATTGTGCTATAATTAAAATATTAATAATAATTATGGAGGAAGATGGTCCTGTATTTCCTAGTAATGTTATTAGTAAATGGCCTGCAATTATATTTGCTGCTAATCGAACAGCTAGGGTTCCTGGTCGAATAATATTTCTAATAGTTTCAATACATACTATAAAAGGTATAAGAACAGGAGGTGTTCCTTGGGGTACTAAATGTGCAAATATATGAGTAGTATTATTAGTTCAACCATAAATTATAAATCTTAATCAAAGAGGTAAAGCTAAAGCTAATGTTAAAACTATATGTCTTGATCTTGTAAAAATGTACGGGAATAAGCCTAGAAAATTATTAAATATGATTATTGTTAGTAATCTAATGAAGATTAGAGTTCTTCCTTGGTGATTAGGTCCGATAAGAGTTTTAAATTCTGAATGTAAAATGTTAATAATTTTAATTCATATAAAATTTCATCGTGATGGAATTAATCAAAATATTGAGGGGATAAATAATAATCCTAATATAGTTCTTAGTCAGTTTAGTGATAAACCGAATCTTGTTGATGGGTCAAATGATCTAAATAGATTTGTTATCATTTTCAATTTAACTTTGAGGATAATTTTTTATTAAAATTTTTTTTTACAGGGTATTTAAAAGAAAAGTAATTTAATACATTAAATATTATAAAAATGATTATGAAAATAATTAGTAAAATCAATCAATTTATAGGGGCTATTTGTGGAATTAAAAATTATTAATGAATTAATGATTTTAGATTGACAAACTAACGTTATAACTTAACTAAATTTTTCATTAGAAGTAGACGTTAATTTACTATTAAATGGTTTAAGAGACCAGTACTTACTTTCAGCCATCTAATGTTAAATTTCTCTTATTATTGAAATTCATTTAATAAAATAGTCTGGTGAAATTCTTTCTATAACAATTGGTATAAATCTATGATTAGCTCCACAAATTTCTGAGCATTGACCAAAAAAAATTCCTGCTCGATTTAGGAAAAATCTGACTTGGTTTAAGCGTCCAGGAGTTGCATCAATTTTAACTCTAATTGCTGGAATTGTTCATGAATGAAGGACGTCTGCGGCTGTAACTAATATTCGAATTTGAGAGTTATAAGGTACAGCAATTCGATTATCTACATCTAAAAGTCGAAATTCATAAGGCTTTAGATCGTTAGTTGGAATTATGTATGAATCAAATTCAATATTTGAAAAATCGGTATATTCATATGATCAGTATCATTGGTGCCCAATAGTTTTAATTGTAACAACTGGGTTATTAATTTCATCTAGAAGGTATAATAATCGTAATGAAGGAAGTGCAATAAAAATTAGAGTAACGGCAGGAAGAACAGTTCAAATAAATTCAATGGTTTGTCCTTCAAGTAGATATCGATAATTAAATTTATTAATGAATAATCTTCCTAATAAATATCCAACTAAAACTGTAATTATAAGTAAAATTATTAGTGTATGATCATGTAAAAATGTTAATTGCTCCATTAAAGGAGAAGCTCTATCTTGAGTAGTTAAGGTCTTTCATGTTGCCATTTTTTCTAAAGAAAGCTTAAACTTCATAATTGGGGCTTAAATCCAGTGCACTAATCTGCCACATTAGAAGTTTGAAATTATAGGTAATTCTGAGTATCTATGTTCGGCTGGAGGTATGTTTTGAAGTCATTCAATAGAAGAGGTTAAATTTACTGATGAAATTCTTTTTCGTATTGATACAAATCCTTCTCAAATAATAAATAAAAGGAAGAAAATTCTTACTATAGAAATGAAGGATCCTATTGATGAAACGATATTTCAAGTAGTATAAGCATCAGGGTAATCAGAATATCGTCGAGGTATTCCAGCTAATCCTAGAAAATGTTGAGGGAAAAATGTTAAATTAACCCCAATAAATATGGCTAGGAACTGAATTTTTAAGAATTTTTCATTCAGGGTTAATCCTGTAAATAATGGAAATCATTGAACTAGTCCTCCTATGATTGCAAATACTGCTCCTATAGAAAGTACATAATGGAAGTGAGCTACTACATAATATGTATCATGAAGGATTACATCAATTGATGAATTAGCTAGAACTACTCCTGTTAATCCTCCTACAGTAAAAAGAAATACAAATCCTAAAGCTCATAGTATTGAGGGGGAGTAATTAATTTGTGTTCCATGAAGAGTAGCTAATCATCTGAAAATTTTAATTCCAGTGGGAACTGCAATAATTATTGTAGCTGAGGTAAAATAAGCTCGGGTATCAACGTCTATTCCTACAGTAAATATGTGGTGAGCTCATACTACAAATCCTAATAATCCAATTGCTATTATAGCGTAAATTATTCCTAAACATCCAAATGTTTCCTTTTTACCTCTTTCTTGTCTAATAATGTGGGAAATTATTCCAAATCCAGGTAAAATTAAAATATAAACTTCTGGATGACCAAAAAATCAAAATAAGTGTTGATATAGAATAGGGTCTCCTCCTCCTGCGGGGTCAAAGAAGGAGGTATTTAAATTTCGGTCTGTTAAAAGTATAGTAATTGCTCCTGCTAGTACTGGTAGAGAAAGTAAAAGTAAGAGTGCAGTAATTCCTACAGATCAAACAAAAAGGGGTATACGGTCAAAAGTTATACCAGATGATCGTATATTAATGATTGTAGTAATGAAATTCACTGCTCCTAGAATTGAGGAAATACCTGCTAGGTGTAATCTGAAAATAGCTAAATCTACAGATGATCCACTATGGGCGATATTAGAGGACAGGGGGGGATAAACAGTTCAACCTGTTCCTGCGCCTCTTTCAACCATTCTTCTTACTAACAAAAGAGATAATGATGGGGGGAGTAATCAAAATCTCATATTGTTTATTCGAGGAAAGGCTATATCGGGGGCTCCCAATATCAGTGGTACTAATCAATTTCCAAATCCACCAATTACAATTGGTATAACCATGAAGAAAATTATAATAAATGCATGGGCTGTAACGATAACGTTATATATTTGATCGTCGCCTAGGAGAGTTCCGGGGGTTCTTAATTCGGCTCGAATAAGGATTCTTAAAGATATTCCTACCATTCCTGCTCATGCTCCAAAAATAAAGTAAAGGGTTCCAATATCCTTATGATTTGTTGAGAAAAGCCATTTATTCGGTAGGATGGCTGAGATATAGGCAATAAACTGTAAATTTATTTACGAATTTTGTAATTCTCCTACCAATGGTCTTATAGTCAAACAAATGATTTTAAATTGCAAATTTAAAGGAGGGATACCCCTAAGGCTTAAAGGTCCAAATTCTTTATTTGAAGCTTTGAAGGCTACGAGTTTATATTTAACTTAAATCCTTTTAAAGGAAGTTAAATATTATTGTTGAAAAGATCAATCCGATCAGCGATAGAAAATTTGTGGAGAAAATCAAGAAAGTGTCATTTTTGATTTCTAAGTTATAATTAGATTCCAAGGTATTGATTATTAAGGTTCTGAAAATTAGTCGTATGTAATAGAAAAGTGTAAGTAAGGTTAAAATTACTATGAGAAATGCTAGTAAAATAAAATTTTTTTCTACTAGTCCTTGAATTGTAATTCATTTGGGGAAAAATCCTAGGAAGGGGGGCAGTCCTCCTAATCTTAAAAAATTTATTACAAAGAAAATCTTAATGAAAATGTTTTTTTTGAGGGGCATGAAAATTTGCTTTACATAGAAAATATTAAATATTTTAAAAATTACAATGATATTTAGTGTAATAATTGAATATATTAGAAAATACAGTGTTCATGTTGTTTCGGTATTGAATATTGAGGCTAATATTCAAGCAATATGATTGATTGATCTAAAAGCTAAGATTTTTCGTAATCTAATTTGATTTAACCCTATAATTCCTCTTACGAGTATTCTGAGAATAATAACTACGGAAAAAAACGTTGGCATGTTTAAATTATAAGTAATTAGTACCATGGGGGCAATTTTTTGTCATGTGAGTAGAATTAAGCAGTTAAATCAATCTAATCCTTCTATTACTTCGGGGAATCAAAAATGGAATGGGGCTCTTCCTATTTTCGTAAGTAACGCTGAATTAAAAATTAGATTGTATGACGATTCGGTTCAAATAATATCAAATGATTGGGATATCATAATAACCGAGAATAAAATGAGGGTAGAGGCAATTGCTTGGGTAATGAAGTATTTAAGTGAAGCTTCAACTGAGAGGGCATTCTTATTATTGTTTATTAGAGGGATAATAGACAATAAATTGATTTCCAGTCCTATTCACATACCTATCCAAGAGTTAGAAGAGATAGAAATTAAGGTACCAATAATTATAGAGGAAAAAAACAATAATTTATAAAATTTAAAAATTAAAAAGAAGAGGATTAAAGCCTCTATACTTGGGGTATGAACCCAATAGCTTAGTTAGCTTATCTTTTTATTTACATTTTAGTATATGGCGTACACAAGTTTTTGATACTTGAAGAAATGGTTTAATTCTATTAAATGTAATGAAGGCAAAATCTTGCATAATTTATTCTATCAAAATAACCCTTTAATCAGGCACTCCATT